GCCCTTGTAGCTTACAACAAAGCATGGCACTGAAGATGCCAAGATGGTCGTTTCACCACACCCAAGGACAAAAGACTTAGTCCTAACCTTACTGTTGGTTTTTGCTAGGTATATACATGCAAGTATCCGCGCTCCAGTGTAAACGCCCTAAACACCTTATCATTAAGCCAATAGGAGCGGGCATCAGGCTCACCACCTACCGTAGCCCAAGACGCCTCGCACTTGCCACACCCCCACGGGTACTCAGCAGTAATTAATATTAAGCAATGAGTGTAAACTTGACTTAGCCATAGCAAATCAGGGTCGGTAAATCCTGTGCCAGCCACCGCGGTCATACAGGAGACCCAAATCAACCTTACGTAACGGCGTAAAGAGTGGTCACATGTTATCCAAGTAACTAAGATTAAAAAGCAACTGAGCTGTCATAAGCCCAAGATGCCCATAAGGCCTACTACCCAAAGAAGATCTTAGCCTAACGATCAATTGAACTCCACGAAAGCCAGGGCCCAAACTGGGATTAGATACCCCACTATGCCTGGCCCTAAATCTTGATGCCTGCCCCTACTTANGCATCCGCCCGAGAACTACGAGCACCAACGCTTAAAACTCTAAGGACTTGGCGGTGTCCCAAACCCACCTAGAGGAGCCTGTTCTATAATCGATGATCCACGATACTACCTGACCATTCCTTGCCAAAACAGCCTATATACCGCCGTCGCCAGCCCACCTCCCCTGAAAGCCTAACAGTGGGCACAATAGTCCAACCACGCTAATAAGACAGGTCAAGGTATAGCCTATGGAGTGGAAGCAATGGGCTACATTTTCTAACTTAGAACATAACGGCAAGGGGGTATGAAACTACCCCCCAAAGGAGGATTTAGCAGTAAAGTGGGACAATTGAGCCCTCTTTAAGCCGGCCCTGGGGCACGTACACACCGCCCGTCACCCTCCTCGCAAGCGACCCCCCCCCCCCTACATTAAAAAACCACCAAGCTAAAGATGAGGTAAGTCGTAACAAGGTAAGTGTACCGGAAGGTGCACTTAGAACACCGAGACGTAGCTTTAATAAAAGCACTCAGCTTACACCTGAAAGATATCCGACATCCCCGGATCGTCTTGATGCCAAACTCTAGCCCAACATACATCGACCCTAAATAACAAAGCCACTCCCCTACACTAAACTAAAGCATTTACTAGTCCCAGTATAGGCGATAGAAAAGACATCCACTTGGAGCGATAGAGAGCACGTACCGTAAGGGAAAGATGAAATAACAATGAATAAGCCAAGCTACAAACAGCAAAGATCAACCCTTGTACCTCTTGCATCATGGTCTAGCAAGAAAAACCAAGCAAAACGAATTTAAGCTTGCCACCCCGAAACCCAAGCGAGCTACTTACGAGCAGCTATTACTGAGCGAACCCGTCTCTGTTGCAAAAGAGTGGGATGACTTGTTAGTAGAGGTGAAAAGCCAATCGAGCTGGGTGATAGCTGGTTGCCTGTGAAACGAATCTTAGTTCACTCTTAATTCTCCTCCAAGGAACTCCAAAACCCCAATGAAGCGAATTAAGGGCTATTTAAAGGGGGTACAGCTCCTTTAAAAAAGAGTACAATCTACACGAGCGGATAAATAACTAACCCAAAATTGATACTGTGGGCCCTCAAGCAGCCATCAACAAAGAGTGCGTCAAAGCTCCAAACCTCAAAAATATAAGAACCTTATGACTCCCTCCTCACTAACAGGCCAACCTATACCCAAATAGGAGAATTAATGCTAGAATGAGTAACCTGGGTCCTCCCTCTACGACGCAAGTTTACATCAGCACATTATTAACAAACTACCAAGATACGACAAATCCAACAAGCAAAGTATCAATTACCTTGTTGACCCGACAGAGGAGCGTCCACTAAGAAAGATTAAAACCTGTAAAAGGAACTAAGCAAACCCGTCAAGGCCCGACTGTTTACCAAAAACATAGCCTTCAGCAAACCATAAACAAGTATTGAAGGTGACGCCTGCCCAGTGACCTCAGTGTTTAACGGCCGCGGTACCCTAACCGTGCAAAGGTAGCGCAATCAATTGTCTCATAAATCGAGACTAGTATGAATGGCTATACGAGGTCTTAACTGTCTCTTACAGGCAATCGGTGAAATTGATCTCCCTGTGCAAAAGCAGGGATAAACCCATAAGACGAGAAGACCCTGTGGAACTTCAAAATCAGCAGCCACCCTTAAAAACCTCAACACCCACCGGGTCCACTCAAACACTTAAGCCGCTGGCCTGCATTTTTCGGTTGGGGCGACCTTGGAGAAAAACAAATCCTCCAAAAATTGGACCACACCTCTAGACCAAGAGCAACCTCTCAACGTGCTAATAGCATCCAGACCCAATAAAATTGATCAATGGACCAAGCTACCCCAGGGATAACAGCGCAATCTCCCCCGAGAGTCCGTATTAACGGGGAGGTTTACGACCTCGATGTTGGATCAGGACATCCTAGTGGTGCAGCCGCTACTAAGGGTTCGTTTGTTCAACGATTAACAGTCCTACGTGATCTGAGTTCAGACCGGAGCAATCCAGGTCGGTTTCTATCTATGATGAACTCTTCCCAGTACGAAAGGATAGGAAAAGTAAGGCCAATACCACAAGCAAGCCTTCGCCTTAAGTAATGAATACAACTAAATTACAAAAGGCTATCACTCCACACCACGTCCTAGAAAAGGACAAGCTAGCGTGGCAGAGCTCGGCAAATGCAAAAGGCTTAAGTCCTTTAATTCAGAGGTTCAAATCCTCTCCCTAGCTTCCCATACCAAATGCACCTCCTGACTAACTACCCCCTAATCATCAACCTCATCATAGCCCTATCATACATCATCCCCATCCTAATTGCAGTAGCCTTCCTCACACTCGTAGAACGTAAAATCCTAAGCTATATACAAAGCCGAAAAGGCCCAAACATTGTAGGCCCGTTTGGTCTACTACAACCACTAGCAGACGGAGTGAAACTGTTCATTAAAGAGCCAATCCGTCCATCGACATCCTCCCCCATTCTCTTTATTATTACTCCAATACTAGCCCTATTACTGGCCATCTCAATCTGAACCCCCCTCCCCCTTCCATTTTCCCTAGCCGATCTTAACCTAGGCCTACTATTTCTATTAGCAATATCAAGTCTAGCAGTATACTCTATCCTGTGATCAGGCTGAGCCTCAAACTCAAAATACGCCCTAATTGGAGCGCTGCGAGCAGTGGCTCAAACCATCTCTTATGAAGTAACCCTAGCCATTATTCTCCTATCTATTATCCTACTCAGCGGTGGCTATACCCTCAATACCCTAGCAGTAACCCAAGAATCCATCTTCCTTATTTTCCCATGCTGACCTCTTGCCATAATATGATATGTATCCACGCTCGCTGAAACAAACCGCGCCCCATTCGATCTCACAGAGGGAGAGTCTGAACTGGTCTCAGGGTTTAACGTAGAATATGCAGCAGGGCCATTTGCCCTGTTCTTCCTAGCCGAATACGCCAACATCATACTTATAAATACATTAACTGCTATCCTATTTTTCAACCCCAGCCTGTACAACCTTCCTCAGGACCTGTACCCAATAGTACTGGCCACAAAAGTCTTACTGCTATCCGCTGGGTTCCTATGGATCCGCGCCTCATACCCCCGATTTCGATACGACCAACTAATGCACCTCTTATGAAAAAACTTCCTACCACTCACACTAGCCCTATGCCTGTGACACGTCAGCATACCAATTTGCTATGCAGGCTTACCACCATACCTAAGAAAACAGGAAATGTGCCTGAACTTTAAAGGGTCACTATGATAAAGTGAACATGGAGGTGCACCAACCCTCTCATTTCCTAACATCTTAGAAAAGCAGGAATTGAACCCGCACTGAAGGGATCAAAACCCTCCATACTTCCTTTATATTATTTTCTAGTAAGGTCAGCTAAACAAGCTATCGGGCCCATACCCCGAAAATGATGGTTCAACCCCCTCCCTTGCTAGATGAACCCCCAAGCAAAGCTAGTCTTCATCATCAGTCTTCTCCTAGGAACAACCATTACAATCTCAAGCAACCATTGAATCATAGCCTGGGCCGGCCTTGAAATCAATACACTAGCCGTCCTGCCCCTAATCTCAAAATCCCATCACCCCCGAGCCATTGAAGCCGCAACTAAATACTTCTTAACACAGGCAGCTGCCTCCACACTAGTCCTGTTCTCCAGCATAACTAATGCATGATGTACTGGACAATGGGATATCACCCAACTAACACACCCCACCTCATGCTTAATTTTAACCTCAGCCATCTCAATAAAACTAGGACTAGCCCCATTTCATTTCTGATTTCCAGAAGTATTACAAGGCACTTCTCTAACCACCGGCCTACTGCTATCCACGGCTATAAAATTTCCACCAATCACCCTACTCTACATAACCTCCTCATCACTAAACCCTACATTACTAACCACCCTTGCCATTCTATCCGTAGCCGTAGGTGGCTGAATAGGACTAAACCAGACACAAATCCGAAAAATTATAGCCTTTTCCTCCATCTCCCACTTAGGATGAATAGCTATCATTATCAGCTACAACCCAAAACTCACCCTACTAAACTTCTACCTATATACTATAATAACTGCAGCTGTGTTCCTCACCCTCAACTCAATTAAAGCTCTAAAATTGCCGACACTACTGACTTCGTGAACAAAATCACCAGCACTAAACACAGTCCTATTACTCACACTACTCTCCCTAGCAGGCCTGCCACCATTGACAGGATTCCTCCCAAAATGATTTATCATCCAAGAATTGACCAAACAAGATATAGCTCTCGCAGCGACAACGATCTCCCTCCTCTCCCTACTAAGTCTGTTCTTCTACCTCCGACTCGCGTATTGCGCAACAATCACACTGCCCCCACACACCACGAACCACATAAAACAATGGCGCACCCACAAACCAGTAAACTTCTCCATCGCCATACTAACCACCCTATCCCTGACTCTCCTCCCTATGTCACCCATAATTCTAACTATCATCTAAGAAACTTAGGATAGTCTAAACCGAAGGCCTTCAAAGCCTTAAACAAGAGTTAAACCCTCTTAGTTTCTGCTAAAATCCGTAGGACACTACCCCACATCTCCTGAATGCAACCCAGGTGCTTTAATTAAGCTAGGACTTTCCCCTAGACAGATGGGCTTTGATCCCATAACACTATAGTTAACAGCTATATGCCCCAACCAACAGGCTTCTGCCTAATCAGACCCCGACACACGATCAGTGTGCATCAATGAGCTTGCAACTCACTATGAACTTCACTACGGAGCCGATAAGAAGAGGAATTTAACCCCTGTAAAAAGGACTACAGCCTAACGCCTATACACTCGGCCATCTTACCTGTGACTTTCACCAACCGATGACTATTCTCAACCAACCACAAAGACATTGGCACCCTATACCTGATTTTCGGCGCATGAGCCGGGATAGTAGGCACCGCCCTAAGCCTGCTAATCCGAGCAGAATTAGGCCAGCCAGGGGCTCTACTAGGAGACGACCAGATCTACAATGTAGTCGTCACAGCCCACGCATTTGTAATAATCTTCTTCATAGTAATACCAATTATAATCGGAGGATTCGGAAACTGACTAGTCCCCCTAATAATTGGAGCCCCCGATATAGCGTTTCCTCGTATAAACAACATAAGCTTTTGACTACTGCCCCCATCCTTTCTCCTACTGCTAGCTTCCTCCACAGTAGAAGCAGGAGTGGGAACTGGCTGAACCGTATACCCACCACTAGCAGGCAACCTAGCACATGCAGGAGCCTCAGTCGACTTAGCCATTTTCTCCCTTCATCTAGCAGGAATCTCATCAATCCTAGGAGCAATTAACTTCATCACAACAGCAATCAACATAAAACCACCTGCCCTCTCACAGTACCAAACACCCCTATTCGTCTGATCAGTCCTGATCACCGCAGTTCTCCTACTACTATCACTCCCAGTTCTCGCCGCCGGAATCACTATACTTCTTACAGACCGAAACCTTAACACTACTTTCTTCGACCCAGCAGGAGGTGGAGATCCCGTGCTATACCAACATCTCTTCTGATTCTTCGGCCACCCAGAAGTATACATCTTAATCCTTCCAGGATTTGGAATCATCTCCCACGTAGTAACCTATTACGCAGGTAAAAAAGAACCATTTGGATATATAGGAATAGTATGAGCCATACTATCCATCGGATTCCTAGGATTTATCGTCTGAGCCCACCACATATTCACTGTAGGGATAGACGTAGATACCCGAGCCTACTTCACATCTGCTACCATAATTATTGCTATCCCTACTGGAATCAAAGTATTTAGCTGACTAGCCACCCTACACGGAGGCACAATCAAATGAGACCCACCAATACTATGAGCCCTGGGCTTTATCTTCCTGTTTACCATCGGAGGACTTACAGGAATTGTCCTAGCAAACTCCTCCCTAGACATCGCCCTGCACGATACCTACTACGTAGTAGCCCACTTTCACTATGTACTATCCATAGGAGCAGTATTCGCAATCATAGCGGGCTTCACACACTGATTCCCACTATTCACCGGGTTCACCCTCCACTCCACATGAGCTAAAATCCAATTCGGAGTAATGTTCGTGGGAGTGAATCTAACCTTCTTCCCCCAACACTTCCTCGGTCTAGCCGGTATGCCTCGACGATACTCCGACTACCCAGACGCTTACACGCTATGAAACACAATCTCCTCAATCGGTTCCATAATTTCCCTAACAGCCGTAATTATACTGATTTTTATCATCTGAGAAGCATTTGCATCCAAACGCAAAGTCCTTCAACCCGAACTAACAAGCACCAACGTCGAGTGAATCCACGGCTGCCCACCCCCATACCACACCTTCGAAGAACCAGCCTTTGTACAAGTCCAAGAAAGGAAGGAGTCGAACCCCCATATGCTGGTTTCAAGCCAACCGCATAAACCACTTATGCTTCTTTCTCATCAAGAAGTGTTAGTAAAACAATTACATAGCCTTGTCAAGGCTAAATCACGGGTGAAACCCCCGTACACCTCATTACCCAAGCATGGCCAACCACTCACAACTAGGCTTCCAAGACGCATCATCACCCATCATAGAAGAACTTGTAGAATTTCACGACCACGCTCTAATAGTCGCCCTAGCCATCTGCAGCCTGGTCCTATACCTACTAACACTTATACTCACAGAAAAACTTTCTTCAAGCACAGTCGATGCCCAAGAAATCGAACTAGTCTGAACCATCCTCCCAGCTATTGTCCTAATCATACTAGCCCTGCCCTCCCTTCAAATCCTGTACATAATAGACGAAATCAATGAACCTGACCTAACCCTAAAAGCCATCGGTCATCAATGATATTGAACTTACGAATATACAGACCTCAAAGACTTAACATTCGACTCCTATATAACACCCACAGCGGACCTCCCCCTAGGGCACTTCCGACTCCTAGAAGTCGACCATCGTGTAGTAGTCCCAATAGAATCACCCGTACGAGTAATTGTCACTGCTGACGACGTACTCCACTCTTGGGCCGTCCCAAGCCTCGGCGTAAAAACTGATGCAATCCCAGGACGCCTCAACCAAACCTCATTTGTCGCCTCCCGACCCGGAGTCTTCTACGGCCAATGCTCAGAAATCTGCGGAGCCAATCACAGCTTCATGCCAATCGTAGTAGAATCCGCCCCACTCGCCAACTTTGAAAGCTGATCCTCTCTAATATCATCCTAATCATTAAGAAGCTATGGAACAGCGCTAGCCTTTTAAGCTAGAAAGAGGGGGTACACTCCCCCCTTAATGATATGCCTCAACTAAACCCAGGCCCATGATTTTTTATCATGCTAACTTCATGATTCACCTACACCATAATTATCCAACCCAAGATCCTATCATTCCTATCTACAAACCCCCCATCCAACAAAATACCTACTACCGTAGACACTACCCCTTGAACCTGACCATGAACTTAAGCTTCTTTGACCAATTCTCAAGCCCCTCCGTCCTAGGAATCCCACTAATCCTCATCTCAATAATATTTCCAGCACTCCTGCTACCCTCCATAGACAACCGATGAGTCACCAACCGACTATCAACCCTCCAACTATGAGCCGTCAACCTCATCACAAAACAACTAATAATGCCCCTAAACAAAAAAGGGCATAAGTGAGCTCTCATTCTCACATCCTTAATAGTCTTCCTCCTACTAATTAACCTCCTAGGCCTCCTACCCTACACATTCACCCCAACCACTCAATTATCCATAAACCTTGCCCTAGCCTTCCCCCTATGACTCGCCACCCTCCTCACAGGCCTGCGCAACCAACCCTCAGCGTCCCTAAGCCACCTACTCCCAGAAGGAACCCCCACCCCACTAATCCCCGCCCTGATCCTAATCGAAACCACAAGCCTTCTAATCCGCCCTCTAGCCCTAGGGGTCCGTCTAACAGCCAACCTGACAGCAGGCCACCTCCTCATTCAACTTATCTCCACAGCCACAGTAACCCTAGCCTCAACCATACCAATAGTCTCACTACTAACTCTACTAGTTCTTTTCCTACTAACTATTCTAGAAGTAGCAGTAGCTATGATTCAAGCCTACGTCTTCGTCTTACTACTAAGCCTATACCTACAAGAAAACCTCTAACCACCAATGACTCACCAAGCACACTCCTACCACATAGTAGATCCCAGCCCATGACCAATTCTCGGAGCCGCCGCCGCCCTTCTTACAACCTCGGGCCTAGCTATATGATTCCACCACCACTCGCCACTACTCTTAGCCCTCGGCCTAGTATCCACTGCACTGGTCATAATCCAATGATGACGAGACATTGTACGAGAAAGCACATTCCAAGGTCACCACACTCCTACAGTCCAAAAAGGCCTACGATATGGGATAGTACTCTTCATCACATCAGAGGCCTTTTTCTTCTTAGGGTTCTTCTGAGCATTCTTCCACTCAAGCCTAGCCCCTACCCCAGAACTAGGAGGACAATGACCACCTGTGGGAATCCAACCGCTAGATCCAATAGACGTCCCCCTCCTAAACACAGCCATCCTCCTAGCCTCAGGAGTAACAGTAACATGAACCCACCACAGCATCACGGAAGCTAACCGAAAACAAGCAATCCAAGCCCTTACCATTACAGTCCTCCTAGGGATTTACTTCACAGGCCTCCAAGCCATAGAGTACTACGAAGCCCCTTTTACCATCGCCGACGGAGTCTACGGCTCCACCTTCTTTGTTGCCACCGGATTCCACGGACTACACGTTATCATTGGCTCTACATTCCTCCTAGTGTGCCTCCTGCGCCTAATCAAATTCCACTTTACACCAACCCACCATTTCGGCTTTGAAGCAGCAGCCTGATACTGACACTTCGTAGACGTCGTATGATTATTCCTCTACATGTCCATTTACTGATGAGGATCTTACTCTTCTAGTATATTAATTACAATCGACTTCCAATCCTTAAAATCTGGTTTAAACCCAGAGAAGAGTAATAAACATAATCCTATTCATACTTTTCCTCTCCCTAGCCCTAAGCGCCACTCTAACCGCTATTAACTTCTGACTAGCTCAGATAAGCCCAGACTCAGAGAAACTATCCCCATACGAATGCGGCTTCGACCCCCTAGGGTCGGCCCGGCTGCCTTTTTCAATCCGATTTTTCCTAGTAGCCATCCTATTCCTTCTATTTGACCTAGAAATTGCCCTACTCCTCCCCTTACCATGAGCAGTCCAACTACAATCCCCAACCACCACACTAACATGAGCCTTTACTCTAATCCTTCTCCTTGTCTTAGGACTAGCCTACGAATGAANCCAAGGGGGGCTAGAATGGGCAGAATAACAGAAAGTTAGTCTAACCAAGACAGTTGATTTCGACTCAACAGATTATAGCCCCCACTCTATAACTTTCTTTATGTCCACCCTAAACCTAAGCTTCTTCTCAGCTTTCGCCCTAAGCGGCCTGGGCCTCGCTTTCCACCGGACACACCTAGTCTCAGCTCTGCTATGTCTCGAAGGCATAATACTATCCATGTACGTAGCCCTGACCATATGACCTATTCAAACACAAACATCATCTCCAACTATCCTGCCCATCCTAGTACTAACCTTCTCCGCTTGCGAAGCTAGCACAGGACTAGCATTACTAGTCGCCTCTACCCGAACTCACGGCTCCGACCACCTACACAACCTCAATCTCCTACAATGCTAAAAATCCTCATCCCAACTGCCATACTCCTACCCCTAGCACTCTGCTCCCCGCGCAAACATTTATGAACCAACACAACAGCATACAGCCTACTAATCGCCGCAGCCAGCTTACAATGACTCACTCCCACCTACTACCCAAACAAAAACCTGTCCAACTGAGCTGCTATCGACCAAATCTCCTCCCCCCTACTAGTTCTCTCATGCTGACTACTCCCACTAATAATTATAGCAAGCCAAAATCACCTAGAACAAGAACCCACCATCCGTAAACGAATTTTCATCACAACATTACTTCTAGCTCAACCCTTCATTCTTACTGCCTTCTCAGCTTCAGAGCTAATACTATTCTACATCGCATTCGAAGCCACCCTAATCCCCACCCTAATCTTAATTACACGATGAGGGAGCCAACCAGAACGACTAACCGCTGGCATCTACCTTCTATTCTACACTCTCGCCAGCTCCCTACCCTTGCTCATCGCTATCCTACACCTACAAAACCAAATCGGCTCACTATCCTTTATAATACTTAAACTAACACATCCAACAATAACCTCCTCCTGAACAAGCTTAGTAACCGGCCTGGCCCTACTCCTGGCCTTCATAGTAAAAGCACCCTTATACGGCCTACACCTATGACTGCCCAAAGCCCATGTAGAAGCCCCAATCGCCGGCTCCATGCTTCTTGCAGCCCTACTTTTAAAACTAGGAGGGTACGGAATCATACGAGTTACCATACTGGTAAACCCCTCATTAAACAACCTACACTATCCATTTATCACCCTAGCCCTATGAGGAGCACTAATGACTAGCACCATTTGCCTACGACAAATCGACCTAAAATCACTAATCGCCTACTCATCTGTAAGCCACATAGGACTAGTCGTAGCTGCAACCATAATCCAAACCCAATGAGCCTTTTCAGGCGCAATAATATTAATAATCTCACATGGCCTGACCTCCTCTATACTATTCTGCTTAGCTAATACCAACTACGAACGCACACACAGCCGAATCCTCCTACTAACACGAGGACTACAACCCCTCCTCCCCCTTATAGCCACCTGATGACTTCTAGCCAACCTAACAAACATAGCCCTCCCCCCAACAACCAACCTCATAGCAGAACTTACCATCGCAATCGCCCTATTCAACTGATCCTCCCTTACAATCATTCTAACAGGAGGTACAATCCTACTAACCACCTCATACACCCTATACATACTCACAATGACACAACGAGGAACAATCCCACCCCACATCACATCTATCCAAAACTCCTCTACACGAGAACACCTCCTCATGGCCTTACACGTAATCCCCATAGCCCTACTCATCCTTAAACCCGAGCTAATCGCAGGCATCCCCATATAGCAAGTATAGTTTTAATAAAAACATTAGTCTGTGACTCTAAAGATAGAAGTTAAACTCTTCTTACCTGCCGAGGGGAGGTTTAACCAACAAGAACTGCTAATTCTTGCATCTGAGTATAAAACCTCAGCCCCCTTACTTTCAAAGGATAGTAGCAATCCAATGGTCTTAGGAGCCATCCACCTTGGTGCAAATCCAAGTGAAAGTAATGGACCTACCACTAGTCCAAAACACACTCACATTAATAACCCTAGCAACCCTTTCCCTACCAATCATCCTCCCACTGCTCTCAGACAACCTCAAAAACACCCCTAATACCATCACAAACACTGTCAAAACTTCCTTCTTAATAAGCCTAATCCCAATAACCATCCACCTGCACTCTGGGATAGAAAGCCTAACCTGTATATGAGAATGAAAATTCATTATAAACTTCAAAATCCCCATCAGCCTAAAACTAGACTTCTACTCCCTAACATTCCTTCCAATCGCCCTATTCGTATCATGATCCATCCTACAATTTGCAACATGATACATAGCATCAGACCCTTACATCACAAAATTTTTCACCTACCTTCTACTATTCCTGATCGCCATACTCATTCTAATCACCGCCAACAACCTATTCATCCTGTTCATCGGATGAGAGGGAGTCGGAATCATATCATTCCTCCTGATCAGCTGATGACACGGACGAGCAGAGGCTAACACTGCCGCCATACAAGCCGTACTCTACAATCGAGTAGGTGACATCGGACTAATCCTCTGCATAGCATGACTAGCCTACACCATAAACACATGAGAGATCCAACAATTCCCTTCCCCCTCCCAAACCCCCACCCTCCCCCTCTTAGNNCTCATCTTAGCCGCAACAGGCAAATCCGCCCAATTTGGCCTCCATCCATGACTTCCAGCCGCTATAGAAGGCCCCACACCCGTATCCGCCCTACTACACTCCAGCACAATAGTAGTAGCCGGAATCTTCCTACTCATCCGAACTCACCCTCTACTAAGCAACAACCAAACCGCCCTAACACTATGCTTATGCCTCGGTGCTCTCTCCACCCTATTTGCAGCTACATGTGCCCTAACCCAAAACGACATTAAAAAAATCATCGCCTTCTCCACATCCAGCCAGCTGGGCCTAATAATGGTCACAATCGGACTCAACCTGCCCCAGCTAGCCTTCCTTCATATTTCAACTCACGCCTTCTTCAAAGCTATACTATTCCTCTGCTCTGGATCTATCATCCACAACCTCAACGGTGAACAAGACATCCGAAAAATAGGAGGCCTACAAAAAATACTGCCAACAACCACCTCTTGCCTAACCATCGGCAACCTAGCCCTCATAGGAACACCGTTCCTAGCCGGATTCTACTCAAAAGACCAAATCATCGAAAACCTAAACACATCATACCTAAACACTTGAGCTCTCGTCCTAACCCTGCTTGCCACATCATTCACCGCAATCTACACCATCCGCATAACCATCCTCGTACAAGCCGGATTTACCCGAATCCCAGCACTAACCCCCATAAACGAAAACAACCCAGCAGTGACCTCCCCAATCACTCGCCTTGCACTGGGAAGCATCACAGTCGGCTTCTTCATCACCTCATATATTCCCCCCACAAGCACACCACCCATAACCATACCCCTATCCATCAAAATCACAGCCATAACAGTAACAGCCCTAGGAATTGTCCTAGCACTCGAACTCTCAAAAATAACCCAAACCCTGATCTTCCCAAAACGAAACCCGTTCCTAGACTTCTCCACATCCCTAGGATACTTCAACCCCTTAATTCACCGCTTTAGTACTACAACCCTGCTGACCGGGGGCCAAAAAATTGCTTCCCACTTAATCGATCTTTCCTGATACAAAATGCTAGGCCCAGAAGGCCTAGCCTCCCTACAAACAACAATAACCAAAACCATCACTACCTTCCACTCCGGCTTAATAAAAGCTTACTTAGGAACCTTTGCTCTATCCATCCTCATCATCCTAATGTCTACATACAGAACCAATAATGGCCCTCAATCTTCGTAAAAACCATCCTCTACTAAAAACCATCAACAACGCCCTAATCGACCTTCCCACACCATCAAACATCTCGTCCTGATGAAACTTTGGCTCCCTCCTAGGCATCTGCCTAATCATACAAATCATCACAGGCCTCCTACTAGCCGCACACTACACAGCAGACACCTCCCTAGCCTTTGCTTCCGTAGCCCACATATGCCGAAACGTCCAATTCGGCTGACTGATCCGCAACCTCCACGCAAACGGAGCCTCGTTCTTCTTCATCTGCATCTACCTACACATCGGCCGCGGGTTCTATTACGGCTCATACCTAAACAAAGAAACCTGAAACGTCGGAGTCGTCCTCCTACTTATCCTGATAGCAACCGCCTTCGTAGGCTACGTCCTCCCCTGAGGACAAATATCCTTCTGAGGGGCTACAGTAATCACCAACCTACTTTCAGCAATCCCCTATATCGGCCAAACATTAGTAGAATGAGCCTGAGGGGGATTCTCCGTAGACAACCCAACACTAACCCGATTCTTTGCCCTCCACTTCCTACTCCCATTCGTAATTGCAGGAATAACACTAGTCCACCTCACCCTCCTGCATGAGACAGGATCAAACAACCCACTAGGAATCCCGTCAGACTGCGACAAAATCCCATTCCACCCATACTACTCAGTAAAAGACATCCTAGGATTCGTACTAATACTCGTCCCACTCGTCGCACTAGCCCTATTCTCCCCAAATCTTCTAGGAGACCCAGAAAACTTCACACCAGCCAACCCTCTAGTTACACCCCCCCATATCAAACCCGAATGATACTTCCTATTTGCATACGCCATTCTACGCTCCATCCCCAACAAACTTGGAGGAGTATTAGCCCTAGCTGCTTCAGTTCTAATTCTATTCCTCATCCCCATACTTCATACATCCAAACAACGCTCAATAACCTTCCGTCCCCTATCACAAATCCTGTTCTGAACCCTAGTAGCCAACCTCCTTATCCTAACATGAGTAGGCAGCCAACCAGTCGAACACCCATTCATCATCATTGGACAACTAGCCTCACTCACCTATTTCATCATCATTCTAGTCCTATTCCCCCTAGTATCCATCCTAGAAAATAAAATACTCAACCTTTAAATCAACTCTAATAGTTTAACAAAAACATTGGTCTTGTAAACCAAAAACTGAAGACTACGCCTCTTCTTAGAGTTACAACCTATCAGAAAGAAAGGAATTGAACCTTTATCTCCAACTCCCAAAGCTGGCATTTTCCAACTAAACTACCTTCTGACTTAAATCTCTAAACCGCCCGAATAGCCCCCCGAGACAACCCACGAACAAGCTCCAAAACCACAAACAAAGTCAACAACAGCCCTCACCCCCCAATTAAAAACAACCCCACCCCACATGAATACAACAAAGCAACCCCACTAACATCCAATCGAACTGAAAATAAACCAGAATTATCTACCGTACCACTCTCAAGCGAAACCCCTGACGACCCGCCCACAACAGCCCCCACAACTACAACCAGACCCATACCCACTCCATACCCAATAACACCTAAGTCAGCCCAAGCCTCTGGATACGGATCTGCCGCCAACGACACCGAATACACAAAAACCACCAACATACCCCCCAAGTAAACCATCACCAACACCAAAGACATGAAAGAGACCCCCAAACTCACCAATCATCCACATCCAGCAATAGATGCCACAACCAAACCTACAACCCCATAATAAGGGGAAGGATTAGACGCAACCGCTAAACTACCAAAAACAAAACACAACCCAAGAAACAGAACAAAATTTATCATAGTTCCCGCCCGGCCCTTATCCGAGACCTACGGCCTGAAAAGCCATCGCTATTGAACTTTAACTACAGGAACCCAAAACTCCCTACCCCCCCCCAACCCCCCCTGTACTTTCTACGTGCCCTTTAATGGTATGTATTACTTTGCATTACATTATATACCCCATCAGACACTAATACAATGCAGTATATTCCACATCACAAGCAGGCCCTTCACCCCCCTAACTCAAACATGTTCTCCCATAACGATCTGTGCGGACGGTATCCCCTCTAGGCACATCCAAATCCAGGTACAGTAGACCCAAGTGATCCTGGCCCAGGCTAACACACGCGTCACCCGAGGTCGAAAGGGCTTAATCGTACTTAAAGCTCACCCAACACACGAATATTGTACCAGTACACCTTCGAATTCACCTCGTCATAAGGTTCGCCCACCTCCTAGGTCCAATTACTCTCCTACAGCCTTCAAGTTCACCCAAGCCAGAGTACCAGGTTATCTATTAACCGTGCACCTCACGAGAACCGAGCTACTCAACGTCAGTTATACCCTCGTTATTGGCTTCAAGGCCATACTTTCCCCCTACACCCTAGCCCAACTTGCTCTTTTGCGCCTCTGGTTCCTATTTCAGGGCCATAAATCGCTCTCTTCCTTCTCAGTTGCTCTTCACAGATACAAGTGGTTGGTCTGCATAAATCCTCCCTTTGCCTCGTGATCGCGGCATCTGACCGTCTTTCCTCTTGTTTTCTTTCTGGGGTCTCTTCAATAAACCCTTCAAGTGCGTAGCAGGAGTTATCTTCCTCTTGACATGTACATCATATGACATCCGAACGGCTTCATCGCCCGCAGGGGTTTTCTAAGTGTAATGGTTTCGTTGGATAACCTGTCGCATACTTAGACTCTGATGCACTTTGACCCCATTCATGAAACCCGCGCCGTCTACCTATTGGGTAGCAGATAGTGTTATGGTTGGGGGACATAGCTATTTTATTTAACGCTTCTAGGGACTTACACCTAAACCCCTATTTCATGCGTTNCNTTTTTTTTTTTGTGTTATTTTTTGTAACGTTAACAAAAAACAAACCTAACCTTCCCTACATTGTCCAAACCATCGATAACACATCAATTTACATCAAACCTTTCCTCTATATTTCACCCAAACACATCACCACCCTNNTTTTTTTCACCATTAAAAGTNAACAAAAACAAACACCAACCCCATTTAGAAAGCTAAACCCCACCTACAT